TAACGATGATTCTACAAAAGAATACTTATCCAAAGGGTATGATCCCTTTTTGAACGGATCATGTCGGAGAACAATTCACAAAAGTCCTTCACCATCAATCCTAAAAAAAACTTCGATAGAAAATTTATTTAATAAATTTGGGATAAACCGAATTCACGGTATCCTTCTTCTCGATACTTCTTTCCAAGAAGTTGAACAGAAAATGAATAGATTTGCTAAAAAATCATTATCAACAGAAATTGTTGATTTCTTAACTTTCATCAGTAAAATAGATTCAGAAAAAAAAACAAAATATTTGAACTATTTTAATTTTGTAAATAAGGATGCTAATCATCAAAAAATTCGTAGAAAATCAATTAAAATAAAAGAAATCATTAAAAAAGTCCCTCGATGCACATACAAATTAATCACGGATTTGGAACAACAATCAGGAGAATATCAAGAAGATGTCCCAGTAGATCATCAAATTCGCTCAAGAAAAGCGAAACGTGTAGTAGTTTTTACTGGTAACAAGCAAGAAACTGATCCTAATACTAATAAGGATTTTAATAGACCCGATCAAACAGACGAAGTAGCTTTGCTGCGTTATTCACAACAATCAGATTTTCGGCGAGGTATAATCAAAGGTTCTATGCGGGCTCAAAGGCGTAAAATAGTAATTTGGAAATTGTTTCAAGCAAACGCGCATGCCCCTCTTTTTTTGAATAGAATGAAAAAATCCCCTCTTTTTTCTTTTGATATCTCCGGATTGATTAAACCTATTTTTAAAAATTGGGTAGGAAAAAGGAAAGTATTCAAAATTGTAGAGTATACAGAAGAGCAAACAAAAAGAAAAGAAAAAAATGAGGAGAACAAAAGAAAGGAGAAAGCACGAATAGAGATAGCAGAGGTCTGGGATACCATACCATTTACGCAAGTAATAAGAGGTTGCATGTTAGTAACTCAATCCATTTTTAGAAAATATATTCTATTCCCTTTATTGATAATCGCGAAAAATATTGGACGTATATTGCTATTGCAACTTCCTGAATGGTCTGAGGATTTACAGGACTGGAATAGAGAGATGTATGTTAAATGTACTTATAATGGTGTTCCATTATCAGAAACAGAATTTCCGAAAAATTGGTTGACAGACGGTATTCAGATAAAAATATTATTTCCTTTCTGTCTAAAACCTTGGCACAAATCGCAACTACGATACTCTCAGAACGATTTAATGAAAAAGAAAAAAGAAAAAGATGATTTTTGTTTTTTAACAGTTTGGGGAATAGAAGCTGAATTTCCTTTTGGTTCACCCCGAAAGCGACCTTCCTTTTTTAAACCAATTTTCAAGGAATTCAAAAAACAAATTGGAAAATTAAAAAAGAAGTATTTTCTAGTTCTAATAGTTTTCAAAGGAAAAACAAAATCACTTCGAAAAACTTCAAAAGAAACAAAAAAATGGATTATCAAAAGTGTTAGTTTTATAAAAAAAAAAATAAAAAAACTTTCAAAAGTGAATCCAATTCTATTATTTCAATTAAGAGAAGTATATGAATCGAGTGAAAATAAAGGAGAAAAAGATTCCATAATCAGCAATCAAAAAATTCACAAATCCGTTAATAAAATTGCATCTACCGATTGGTCAAATTATTCATTGACAGAAAAAAAGATAAAGGATATGACTGATAGAACAAGTAAAATTCGAAATAAAATAGAAAGAATTAGAAAAGAGAAGAAAAAAGTCACTACAAGAATAAATAATATTAGTCCTAACAAAACAAGTTATAATGATAAAAGATTAGCAAAATGGAAAATATTAAAAAGAAGAAATGCTCGATTAATCTCTAAATTATCCCCCTTTTTTAACTTCCTCATTGAAAGAATATACACATATATGTTTTTATCTATCACTAATATTCCCAGAATGAATATAGAACTTTTTCTTAAATCAACAAAAAAAATTATTGAGAAATTAATTTACAATAATGAAAGAAAGCAAGAAAATATTAATAAAAAAAATTCACATTATTTTTATGACTTATCCTACATGTCACAAGCATATGTATTTTACAAATTATCAAAAATCCAAGTTGGTAACTCGTCTAAATTAAGATCTATTCTTCAATATCAAGGAATCCATTTTTTTCTTAAGCCTGAAATAAAGGATTCTTTTGAAATAGAAGAGATGTTTCATTCGAAATTAGGAGTTTCGAGTTATAAAATGAATCAATGGAAAGGATGGTTGAAAAGCTATAATCAATACGATTTATCTCAGATAATATGGTCTAGATTAATATCAGAAAAGTGGCGAACTCTATTTCGCCACTGTCGTATGACGAAAAAGGAAAATTTTAGCAAATGGCATTCATATGAAAAAAACGAATTAATTGATTCCAAAAAACAACAAAAAATGAAAGTCTATTCATTATCGAATAAATCGAATAAAAAAGATAATTTTCAAAAATACTATATATATGATCTTTTATCATATAAATTTATGAATTATGATTATGAAAATAAAACAGAATGCTTTTTTTCTAGATCTCCGTTTCAAGGAAATAAGAACCAAGATATTTCTTATGACACACATAAAGACACCCTTTTTGATATGCTGAGGAGTATTTCTATCAATAATTTTCTAGGAAAGGTAGATATTCTACCTATGGAAAAAACTGCGGATAGAAAATATTTTGATTGGAAAATTCTCAATTTTTCTCTTATACAAAGGGTAGATATTGAAACCTGGGTCGCGATCGATACTAATAGAAATCAAGATACTCAGATTGGTACTAAAAATTCTCAAATAATTAATAAAAAAGATCTTTTTTATCTTATTATTCCAGAAATCAATCCACCAAACTCCCACAAAGTATTTTTTGATTGGATGGGAATGAATGAAAAAATGTTAAAGCACCCCATATCGAATCTTGAACTTTGGTTCTTCCCAGAATTTGTGTTACTTTATAATGCATATAAAACGAAACCTTGGTTTATACCAAGTAAATTACTTCTTTTAAATTTGAATAGAAATAAAAAAAGTAGTGAAAATAAAAAGATCAATGAAAAGCAAAAAAGAAGTTTTTTGATACCATCGACTAAACATCATCGAAATCAAGAACAAAAAGAATCCACAGGCCGAGGATACCTTCGCTCTATTCTTTCACAAGAAAAAGACATTGAAGAAAATTATGAAAGATTAGACATGAAAAAAGGGAAAAAGCAAAAACAATACAAAAGTAACACAGAAGCAGAACTTGATTTATTCCTGAAACGTTATTTGCTTTTTCAATTGAGATGGGACGGTACTTTGAATCAAAAAATGATCAATAATATCAAGGTATATTGTCTCCTCCTTAGACTGATAGATCCAAGAAAACTTATTATATCCTCAATTCAAAAGAGAGAAATGAGTTTGGATATAATGTTGATTCAGAAGAGTTTAACTCCTACAGAATTGATGAAAAAGGGAGTATTGATTATAGACCCCATTCATTTGCCTGGAAACGACGATGGACAATTGATTATGTATCAAATCATAGGTATTTCCTTATTTCATAAGAGTAAGCACCAAACTAATAAAAAATACCAAGAACAAAGATATGTTTCTAAAAATAATTTTTATGAAGCTAGTTCACCACATCAAAGAATAACTGAAACTAGGCACAAAGTTCATTTAGATTTGCCTGTTCCTGAAAATATTTTATCATTTAGATGTCGTAGAAAATTTAGAATTCTAATTTGTTTCAATTCAAAGAGTAGGAATGGTGTAGATAGAAATTCAGTATTTTGGAACGAGAAGAATGTAAAAAACAGCAACCAAGTTTCGGCTGATAAGAAACATCTGGATAGAGAGAAAAAGAAATTAATTAAATTAAAGCTTTTTCTTTGGCCTAATTATCGATTAGAAGATTTAGCTTGTATGAATCGTTCTTGGTTTGATACCAACAATGGCAGTCATTTTTGTATCTTAAGGATACAGATGTATCCACGAATTAAAAATTCGTGAATAATACACTTTTTCACTATATGCTTATAGGATATATGAAAGCAACCAAATACACACATCACATGTCTTACATTTCATTCGAATAGCCAATACGAAATTTGTCTCAATTAGATCGCAAAAGAAATCAACAGAACCTGCTTCATTTTCGGTCTAAACTCTTCGATGCGAAAATGTACCAATCCTTTTATATCCTCTATCTAAAATCCAATTTAAAATTGGATTGATTTGACTTCAGAAAATTAGGAGTTCATAAATTCTATTATTGTATATACCACATTAAAATGAATGGCATTATTATTACTGATCAGTAAAATCCATATCTGTAAAAAAAAGGGGGCAAAGGCATTTTTTTATGGTCAAAAATTCATTCATTTCAATTATTTCTCAAAAAGAAAACAGAGGGTCTGTTGAATTTCAAGTATTCAGTTTCACCACTAAAATAAGGAGACTTACTTCACATTTGGAATTGCACAAAAAGGACTCTTCATCTCAGATAGGTTTGCGAAAAATTTTGGGAAAACGTCAACGGCTGCTGACTTATTTGTCAAAAAAGAATATAGGGCGTTATAAAGAATTAATTGGTGAGTTGGGTATTCGAGAAATAAAAACTCGTTAATTTGAAGTGTGATACCATTTAAACTTATTCATTTTCATTTTGATGAACTTATTTTTTTTACTTTCAGAAATGCATGGAAGAATGACTCGGGAAAAAAACTTATGATTGCATCAACTACAAGAAAAGACCTCATGATAGTCAATATGGGCCCTCACCACCCATCAATGCATGGTGTTCTTCGACTGATAGTTACTCTCGACGGTGAAGATGTTATTGACTGTGAACCAATATTGGGTTATTTACATAGAGGGATGGAGAAAATTGCGGAAAATCGAACAATTATACAATATTTGCCTTATGTAACGCGTTGGGATTATTTAGCTACTATGTTCACAGAAGCAATAACTGTAAATGGACCGGAACAGCTAGGCAATATTCAAGTACCTCAAAGGGCTAGCTATATCAGAGCTATTATGTTGGAGTTGAGTCGTATCGCTTCCCATTTGTTATGGCTTGGCCCTTTTATGGCAGATATTGGGGCACAGACTCCTTTCTTCTATATTTTTCGAGAACGAGAATTGATATATGACCTATTCGAAGCTTCCACCGGTATGCGCATGATGCATAATTATTTTCGTATCGGAGGAGTAGCTGCTGATCTACCTCATGGCTGGATAGATAAATGTTTGGATTTTTGCGATTATTTTTTAACCGGGGTTGCTGAATATCAAAAGCTTATTACACGGAATCCTATTTTTTTAGAACGAGTTGAAGGCGTAGGCATTATTGGCGCAGAAGAAGCACTAAATTGGGGTTTATCAGGACCAATGCTGCGAGCTTCCGGAATACAATGGGATCTTCGTAAAGTTGATCGTTATGAGTGTTACGACGAATTTGATTGGGAGGTTCAATGGCAAAAAGAAGGGGATTCATTAGCGCGTTATTTAGTACGAATCAGTGAAATGACAGAATCCATAAAAATTATCCAACAGGCCCTGGAAGGAATTCCAGGGGGACCCTATGAGAATTTAGAAATCCGACGCTTTGGTAGAATAAAAAACCCCGAATGGAATGATTTTCAATATCGATTTATTAGTAAAAAACCTTCTCCGACTTTTGAATTGTCGAAACAAGAACTTTATGTAAGAGTTGAAGCACCAAAAGGCGAATTGGGAATTTTTATGATAGGAGATCAGAGTGTTTTTCCTTGGAGATGGAAAATTCGCCCACCGGGTTTTATCAACTTGCAAATTCTTCCTCAGTTAGTTAAAAGAATGAAATTGGCTGATATTATGACGATACTAGGTAGCATAGATATCATTATGGGAGAAGTTGATCGTTGAAATGATAATTGATACAACTGAAATACAAACTATCAATTCTTTTTACAGATTGGAATCCTTAAAAGAGGTCTATGGGATCATATGGATGCTTGTCCCTATTTTGACTCTTGTATTAGGAATCACACTAGGTGTACTAGTAATTGTTTGGTTAGAAAGAGAAATATCTGCAGGAATACAACAACGTATTGGACCTGAATACGCCGGGCCTTTAGGAATTCTTCAAGCTCTAGCAGATGGTACAAAACTACTTTTCAAAGAGAATCTTCTTCCATCTAGAGGCGATACTCGTTTATTCAGTATGGGGCCATCCATAGCGGTCATATCAATTTTACTAAGTTATTCAGTAATTCCTTTTAGCTATCGACTTATTCTAGCTGATCTTAGTATTGGTGTTTTTTTATGGATCGCCGTTTCAAGCCTTGCTCCCGTTGGACTTCTTATGTCGGGATATGGATCAAATAATAAATATTCCTTTTTAGGTGGATTAAGGGCTGCTGCTCAATCAATTAGTTATGAAATACCATTAACTCTATGTGTATTATCAATATCTCTACGTGTGATTCAGTGAGACATAAAATTTCCCCTATTTCTTTTATTTCTAGCAAAAAAGTTAAATGAACTGAATATCTATTTTCTATTTTTTTTATTCATCATTGGGGTTGATAAATTAAACCAGATAGTTATATGAGTGAAATAAAACGGCTTAAAGATTTGCTGTTAAAGGAATTCAATCTCATTTCCTATGTACAAGAATTAAGTGAAAGTAAAGACATAAGCAGTCGAGACTGTTTACCCCAAGATTAGTTGATTAGTCATCATGACTTGAAGCGGGTTCAAAAGATCAACTTGTAGGGTTTTTAGCATCTATTAACATAGTGATTGCCCTAATGGGAGATTCAAACAAAATGAGTGGATGGTTAGGAAGACCAAGATACACAAAGGATTAATAATAGAGATTCTGGAAATTATCCAATAGGATATTTCTTTATAGAAAAGGAATTTGAGTTCGGGCTTTAAGTTGGTAGAAATGATTAAGAAGTACCCCCCACAATTTCGATCTAGAGTATGTTCCTATCCACCGATTAAGTAAATAACTATCAAGAACGAAGAAATCTTTTACTTTGTATAATGTCCCTTTTTTTTAGAAAGGAGAATAGGAACGAAATAAAATAGAAAGACTATAATTGCAAAAAGAGATCTTTTTTTTATTCATACCTAGTCTTTATTTAGAAAGATAAAATTCTTATTATGAAATGCAATCGCTAATTCTTTTTCGTAATTGAAAATTATAGGTTGAGATATCTATATGATATTCGTCTAAAAAGCCTTTTTTTATTTAAGGGTAAAATTTTTAATCAACAAAGAAAAATGAAAATTCTTAAAAGATGAGATCAATTCAGAAGCACTTTATTTATTCGAAATCTAGCAGACAGAATTTCATTGGTCTAATTCGAAACCTTAGAATAAGCGTTTGACTCTCGAGCGATCTTATAACCACATCAAAATAATGTTGAAAGGTGCTTATTTGTGACCTATGAGGAGCCGTATGAGGTGAAAATCTCATGTACGGTTCTGTAATAGCGACAGGAGCAGTGATGTTATCGTCGACTATG